AATCCATATATACCTATAGAAAATAAATAGGCACTCAAAATAAGTACATGTTCGAGCATCATTGATCAACTCCTTATCAATATCGATGCATTTCAAGATGAACAAGAATTCAACCGATTCTATTAACTAGAATATAAACAGTACGCAACTAACAAGTGTGGAACAAAGAAATCAAATAAATAGAGTTTATTGTTATAATATATTGACAAAAAATTTTCTATTTTGATAGAATTGAAACACGCAACAACGTTTTATTTTGATTACTATGCTAGTTCTAACGATTTATTACTGACGAGCCATAGCAATTGCACCTATCAAAGCAACTAAAAGAATTATGGAAATAAGTTCAAATGGAAGGAAAAAATCTGTTGATAAATGAATCCCAATTTGTTGACTATTACTTAAAAAATCTTGTTCTATAATCTGGTTTGATCTTGTAGTCCAAATAATACCGTACCATGACGTATCTGTAATAATAGTAATTAGTGAAGCAAAAATACTTGCACAAACCATCGCAGTAACCCCATCCCCAACGGTCCAAAGAGTAAAATCGTTGTACGATGCTGAACCATTCATAAACATCACAGCAAATATGATTAAAACATTTATAGCTCCCACGTAAATAAGGAGCTGTGCGGCAGCTATAAAATGGGAGTTTGATGAAATATATAATAAAGATATACAAACAAGAACCAATCCCAATGAAAAGGCAGAATAAATTGTATTAGTAAGTAATACCACCCCTAAACCTCCTAATATAAGAACCAATCCTAGAAAGACTAAAAGAAAATCATGTATTGGTCCGGGTAAATCCATTTTATGTAAAATAAGAAATAAATAAAAAATCTTTCATGATCTTATTGACCTGACCAGGAAATGGACCCTATTTTTTTATGATATGTTTTTATGAATTTAATTCTAAATGCTAAGAAATTCTAATGAGTGTGGATTGATGTGTATCCAATAATTGAATCAATCTCGTTTTTTATCAGAATAAGAAATTAAAAATGGGAGTTTGAACAAGCTATATATGTTAAAAAAATTACTGATAGAGGATATATCACTCGATTTTAACTCCAAATGACGCCTCGATTCTCATCAACTAATTTATAGTTGGGATTTCTATTGTAGTTATTGACCACGGAAAAATAAAATTAAAATTTGCAAATCATGGGGTTGACGCATTTTTTCTTTGAGGCGAATTCAAAATTGTTCGAATTGTGTAATCGTCAATTACTGGCATTGGTAAACGACCCAAAGCTATTTGATTATAATTCAATTCGTGACGATCATAAGTAGAAAGTTCATATTCTTCAGTCATTGATAAACAATTTGTTGGACAATACTCAACGCAATTACCACAAAAAATACAGATTCCGAAATCAATACTGTAATTAAGCAATCGTTTCTTTCTAATATTCGTTTCCAATTTCCAATCCACAACAGGTAAATCTATAGGACATACACGAACACATACTTCACAAGCAATGCATTTATCAAATTCAAAGTGGATTCGACCGCGGAAACGTTCCGATGTGATTAATTTTTCATAAGGATATTGAATAGTTACAGGTAAACGATTTGCGTGCGATAAGGTAATCATAAAACTTTGACCAATGTACCTTGCAGCTCGGACTGTTTGTTGACCATAATTCATGAACCCGGTTACCATAGGGAACATATCGCGAATATCTAGAATTTTTTTTTCTCTTGTTTGGGACAGGGCGTGATAGTGTATTTACAGTGCAAGGAGTTGGGAAGAAGTTGTTAATAATAGATTACCTAGAGAAATCGGTAAAAGAAATTTCCATCCAAGGTTTAATAATTGGTCCATTCTTAACCTAGGTAAAGTCCATCTTGTTGTGATAGGAATAAACAAGAACAAATATGTTTTAGCTAATGTAATAAAGAGAAAAATTGTGGTTCCAAAGACGCCACCTACTTTATTTATTTCAAATAGTTCAGGAATAAACATGTACGGAATAGAGAGATTCCACCCACCCAAGTAAAGAACTGTTACAAACAATGAAGAAACTAGTAGATTTAGATAAGAAGCAACATAAAATAAACCAAATTTTATACCTGAATATTCAGTTTGATAACCCGCTACTAATTCTTCCTCTGCTTCTGGTAAGTCAAAGGGTAATCTCTCACATTCTGCTAGGGAGGAAATTATAAAAATGATAAACCCGATAGGTTGACGCCACAAATTCCATCCCCAAAACCCATATTTTGCCTGTGCCTCAACTATATCAACTGTACTTGAACTGTTAGATAATTATAGTCGGTGATAACATCACTGTTCCCATCGCTATTACAGAACCGTACATGAGATTTTCACCTCATACGGCTCCTCCAGGACCACAAAGAAATCTAAGGACCGGATCGGCATTCTTTATGGCGATATGTTCTAGATCGAGTAAAAATCTATTGAGAGGTCCCGAATTAGACCAATGGAATTCTGTTTGCTATAATAAAAAAAGTACTTCTGAATTGATCTCATCCTTTAATAATTTAGAATGTTTTTTTGAGTAATAACTTAAACCTTCAATAAAATACTCCTTCTATAAATCTATAAATATTCATAGATAGTGGATTCAAAAAAAGTAAAGGATTATTTCGTTCTTGATAGTAATTTCTTTAATCGGTGGATAGGAGCATACTCTGGATCGGAATCATGGGGAGTACTACCTGATCATTTCTACTAACGTAAAGCCCCACTTAGTCTTCCTTTTATGTGGAAACGGCCCTTTGTATAATTTACATAATCTCTATTACTAATCCCTTGTGTAATTTGGTGTTTCTAACCATCCACTCATTTTTGCCCAATCGCCTGTTATGGTAGTCGGGTAATATAGCCAAACGCTAATGAAAACCCCATACAGTTGATCTTGTGAACCCGCTTCAAGCCATGATGCCCAACCAACCAATCTTGGGGTAAACAGTCTCTACTGCTTATATTTACTTTTGCTTAATCCTGGTACAGAGGAAATGAGGCTCGACTTCTTACTGCGAACTTATAAGCTGTTTTTTTTCACTCATAGAACTATCTGATTTAGTTCATCAACACTAACGATGAACAAAAAACGGAGACTATCCATTCAACGCTTTCCGCGAAAGAACGGAAATAGTAAAAAGTTTATGTCTCAACGAATCACACGTAGAGATATTGATAACACACATAGAGTTAATGGTATTTCATAACTAATGGATTGAGCAGCTGCTCGTAAACCACCTAAAAAGGAATATTTATTATTTGACCCATATCCTGATATAAGAAGTCCAATAGGAGCAATACTTGAAATAGCGATCCATAAAAAAACCCCGATATTGAGATCAGCTAGGATAAGATGATAACCAAAAGGAATTACTGAATAACTTAGTAAAATTGATATGACCGCTACCGATGGTCCGATACTGAATAAACCACTATCTCCTCTAGATGGAATAATATTTTCTTTAACAAGTAGTTTTGTCCCATCTGCTAGAGCTTGGAGAATTCCTAAAGGGCCGGCATATTCAGGTCCAATACGTTGTTGTATCCCTGCGGATAGTTCTCTTTCTAACCACACAATTACTAGTACACCTATTGTGATTCCCAATACAAGAGTCAAAATAGGGATAAGCATCCATATGATCCCATAGATCTCCTTTAAAGACTCCAATCTGTAAAAAGAATTGATATCTTGTATTTCTGTTCTATCAATTATCATTTCAACGGTCAACTTCTCCCATAATGATATCTATACTACCTAGTATCGTCATAATATCAGCCAATTTCATTCTTTTAACTAACTGAGGAAGAATTTGCAAATTGATAAAACCTGGCGGTCGTATTTTCCATCGCCAAGGAAAAACACTTTGATCTCCTATCAAAAAAATACCCAACTCCCCCTTTGGTGCTTCGATTCTTGCATAAAGTTCTTGTTTCGACAATTCAAAAGTGGGCGAAGGCTTTTTACTAATGAATCGATATTCAAAATCATTCCATTTTGGATCCCTTACTATATCAAAGCATCGGTTTTCTAAATTTTCATATGGCCCTCCTGGAATTCCTTCCAGAGCCTGTTGAATAATTTTTATAGATTCCGTCATTTCGCTGATTCGTACTAAATAACGAGCTAACGAATCTCCTTCTTTTTGCCATTTGATTTCCCAATTAAATTCGTCATAACACTCATAATGATCAACTTTACGAAGATCCCACTTTATTCCGGAAGCTCGTAGCATTGGTCCTGATAAACCCCAATTTATTGCTTCCTCTTCGCTAATAATCCCTACTCCCTCAACTCGGTCTAAAAAAATAGGATTTCGTGTAATAAGGTTTTGATATTCAGCAACCCCTATTAAAAAATAATCACAGAAATCTAAACATTTATCTATCCAGCCATGGGGTAGATCAACAGCGACTCCTCCGATACGAAAATAATTATGCATCATTCTCATACCAGTGGCAGCTTCGAATAGATCATATACTAATTCTCTTTCTTTGAAAATATAGAAGAAAGGGGTTTGTGCCCCAATATCGGCCATAAAAGGGCCGAGCCATAACAAATGAGAAGCTATACGACTCAACTCCAACATAATTACTCTGATATAGCTGGCTCTTTTCGGTACTTGAATATTTCCTAACTGCTCTGGTGCATTTACGGTTATCGCTTCTGTGAACATAGTAGCTAAATAATCCCACCTTGTTACATAAGGCAAATATTGTATAATTGTTCGGTTTTCTGCTATTTTTTCCATTCCTCTGTGTAAATAACCCAATATTGGTTCACAGTCAATAACATCTTCACCATCTAGAGTAATGATGAGTCGAAGAACACCATGCATTGATGGGTGCTGAGGACCCATATTTACTATCATGAGGTCTTTTTTTGTAGCTGGTACATTCATAGGTTTTTCCCCGATTGATTCTTCCATGAATTGCCGAAAATAATCAAAATTCAAGATCTAACAAATCAAATAATTAAAGTTCTTTAAAATTTAAATTAGTGAGTTTTTGGCTCACGAATTTCCAACCGACCAATTAATTCTTTATAACGTACTCTATTTTTCTTTGACAAATAAGCTAGTAATCGTTGACGTTTTCCCAGAATTTTACGTAAACCTCTCTGAGATAAATAGTCTTTTCTGTGCAATTCCAAATGTGAAGTAAGTCGTCGTATCTTATTAGTGAAACTTAATACTTGAAATTCAACAGACCCCGGGTTTTCTTCTTTTTTTTCTTGGAAAAAAACTGAAATGAATGCATTTTTTACCATAAAACGTAAATTGCTCCCCCTTTTAGTGTTTAAAGATATTTTTTTATTGTTAATTTTACTGATCAGAAATAATAAATAAGAATAATGCTAACCATTTGACTAAATTAAATTATCTACCCTTAATTTTCTCAAAAAAAATGAGTCACTGATGAATCCAATTTGAAATTGGAATAGAAAAGTTAGAGTTCAAAAATAAATTCCGTTGATTTTTTTATTTATAGATCAAATTATCATGGAATGTAAGATACTACATGTATGTATTAGTTTGCTTTGAAATATTAGATATGTTACCTGATATCTGATATCTAGCAAAAATTTATCGTCGTCTATTTTAAAATTGTGGATAGTGTGGATACATATGTAGCCTTAACACACTGAAACTACTGCTATTAGTGGTATCAAACCAATAGCGATTCATACAAGCTAAATCTTCTAATCGATAAGTGGGCCACAGAAAGAACTTTAATTTTATTAATTTATTTTTATCTATACCAAGATTTGGGCTTGTATCCAAAAATTTAACACAGTTTTTTACGTTCTTTCCATCCCAAAGTATGGGATTTCGACCCGCACCCTTCCCTTTTCTTGAATTGAATGAAATTACAATTCTAAATTCTCTCCGACGTCTAGGTGATAAAATATTTTCGGGAACGAGCAAAGCATAATAGTTTTTATCTCTATTTCCAGTTAGTTTTTGATGTCTTGTAAGGGATTTAAAAAAATTCTTTTTATCACCATATCTTTGATTAATGCGATCTTTATTCTTATGAACCAATGAAATACTTATGCTTTGATATCTAATAAATTTTCCATTAGTTTTGACAGACAGACGAACCGGTTCGATGCTAACCCCCCCCCCTTTCACCAATTCGGGAATATGGACATCCTTGTGACTCAGCATTATATTGAAAATCATTTCGCCTCGTTGGAGAGAGGATATAAAAACTTTTCGCGGGCTTCTCAGTCTAAGCAGGAGACAATATACCTTGATATTATTGATTAGTTGTTGATTAAAAAAATAATCACTTCGAATAAGCAAATTATTTTTTAGGAAAAAATCGAATTCTGTTTCTGTAGCGCTTGTGTTTTGCTTTTTCTTTGTATGGTTTTTGATGACTGATCCCGCATAATCTTCTTCAATATATTTTTTTTCATTGATGTTTTTATTTGGACTAATCGGTGCATTTCCCTGAAAAAAAAAAAAAAGTAATTTTATGGGTATGACCCAGGGTTTTATTTTATATGAATTATAAAGTAACATAACTTCTGGGAAGAACCAAAGTTCAAAATCGGATATGGCCTTGCTTTGTATTTCTTCATTCATTCCCATCCAAGCAAATTGTTTTTTATTGAAGGGGTTGATGTCTTCATCAATTGTGAGATAAAAAGGATATTTCTTATACATTTTATCAACTTTTTGATCGTGACTAGTCTGTTTATTACTGGTGCTATGGATCCAAGCCTCACTATTGAGCTTCTTTCTAACACTAAAATGGATCATTTTCCAATCTGCATATTTTCTATCCGGATTTTTAGCCATAATAGCATCTTTTCCTAGATAATTCTTGATAAGTATAATTGCCAGCCCATCAAATAATTTTTTTTTATCTATGTTGTAATTATAAGAAATCTCTTCGGTATTGTTTACGTGTAATGATGATACATAACTATAGGAGTTCCTCTTAGCTTCATAATTAATAGATTTAGATGAGAAGAGGTCATATTCAGAGTGTCTTTTAAAATTTTCTTTTTTTTTTTTTAATTTTAATAGAGAATAAGTTTCTTTTTCATATGAATACCATTTGTTTAAATCTTTTTGGGGGGCTTGATTAACTCTATTTTGCCATTTTGGGGCTACTAATTTAGACCATTGAATTTTAGATAAATTATATTGATAATGAACCCGTAACCAATTTTTCCATTGATTCAGTCTAGAATGACGAAGTTTTTTATTTTTTAATTCGGAACTCAATATTCCTTGTGTTCTAAAATATCCCGTTAGTTCGTTTTTCTTTAAAACAGGTGTTCCGTGATATTGAAGAACAGATCTTAAGTTAATAACGTGGGTTTTTGATAATTTGAAAAATACATATGCTTGTGACAAAGAAGGTAAGTTCTTTGAATATTTATTAATATTACTATTCGAAAGTGACTTTATAAAGTGAATTTTTTTGTTTTTTTTTTTATCAATTCTTTCAGGATTTGCTTTAATATAAATAGTGTAAATGTATTTTTTAACTTTTTTTGTTGTTGATTCAAGAAAAACTTGTGTGTCGATCCGAAGAATATTAATCATACCTAAGAAGTATATCCTTTGAAAGAAAAATTTTATAAAAAAATGTGATTTACGGATTAATCTAATCTTTATTCTTTTTAACACCTGAAAAAAAAATATATAGGATTCTAATCTGTTAGCATCATTACTTTTTTTGTTCGAACTAATGTTTTTTTCTTTTCTAAGTTTGTTTATTTGAGTTATGATTAGGCTTGTTCTATCAGTCAGCTCTTTTGTTTTTTTTTCTGGCAGTGAATAACTTCTCCAATCAATAGATTTTATTTTACTGGATGGTTTATAAATAATACTATTACTGATTAAAAAATCTTTTTCTTTTTTAGTTTCACGCAACTCATATACTTCTCCTAATCCAAATAATAGCTTTGGGTTTATTTTTGCTAATTCTTTTTTTATTTTTTTGATAAAGAGAATGCTTTTTTTAACTGTTGTTGAGACTCTTAGAGAGAAATTTGTTCGGTCGTTTAATCTTCTTAGAATAGGAAAACAATTTGGCTTCCTTTTTAAAAGCATTTTTCCAAGTTCTTTTAAAATAGGTGCAAAAAAGGAGGATCGTTTTCGGGGAGAGCAAAAAGGTAGGTCGGTTTCCATCCCCCAAACAGTTAAAAAACAAAAATCATATTTTTTTTTTTTTTTTTCTCTATAAGGAGAGTCTGGATTAGATCGGTGCCAAGGTTTCAGACGGAAAGGAAAGAGTATCTTTATTTGAATACCCTCTGTTAACCAGTTTGTTGGAAATTCATTGTCTGCTAATTGAACACCGTTATAGGTGCATTTAACATGTCTTTCCTTCTTCCAATCCGTTAAATCCTCAGACCATTCTGGAAAGTCAAATAATAGCAGACGACCAAGATTTTTAGCTATTATAAAAGAAGGTAGTAGAATATATTTTCGAAGGATTGCTTGTGTTAGTAATATTGAACTTCTTATTACTTGACCCAATAGAATAGTATCCCAAATTTCTGCTGTTTCGATCTGCGATTTTTCTTGCATTTTGTGCTTGTAACTTTTGTCCACTCTTAGTTTATCTTTTTTTTTTTCGCCTTCCTCCACATAATCCGAAATTTTAAATTCTGTCTTTTTACCCATCCTAGTTATAAAAATAAATTTTATCAGTTTGGAGATATCAAAGATATCAAACGCAAAAAAGAGAGGGCTTTCTATTCTGTCCATGAAAAGGGGGGAATGGGCATTCGCTTGAACCTGTTTTGAAATAACCATTTTCCGCCGTTGAGCGCGCATCGAGCCTTTTATTATCTCTCGACGAAAATCGGATTGTTCAGAATAACGTACTAAAGTTACTTCCTCTGTTTGATTAGAATTATAAATATCTAGGGTATTATCGGTATTCTGCTGATTATCATTAAAAATTATTATAAGTTTAGCTTTTCTTGAACGAATCTGAGGATCCTCTGCCAGGCCTTCCTCATTTGCTTTTTGTTCGTGTTCTAAATCGTTGATTAATTTATATGACCATCGAGGTATTTTTTTTCTTATTTCTTTTATGCTTACTCCAAGATATTTTTTTCTAATTGTCTGATCGTTGGTATCAGTTAGAACTGCATTGAATAAAAATTTTAAAAATTTTGATTTATCTTTTGAATAATTTTTTTTTTTTTCTAGAAATAAAGAAAGTCTTTTCACATTTAAATACGATGGTGATTCTGTATTAAATTTACTAATAAAGTTAAAAAAAGGTTCTATTTCTGTTGATAATGATTTTCTATCAAACGCATACATATCCATTTTTTGATCAAATTCTACATAATCAGTATTAGTAGTAAAAAGCATACCATGGATCTTATTTATCCAAAGAATTCCCATGTAATTTTCGATGGAGGGTGAAAACAAAAAGGCAATTGTTCCACGATAGGGACCAGTCAAGAGAGGATCATATTTTTTCGGCAAGTATGCTTTCTTTATCTTATTATTACATAATTTCGTCCTTTTTTTTATTACATACATAGGAAGAGATCCCTTGTCTATAGCCTGTAGTCTACTTAGAAATTCATTGCTTAGATTCTTTTCTTTTTGGTCTTTGCTATGAACCCATTGATTATACAGTTCATAAGAGAAGTGATTTTCCATTGTATTTGTGTACAAAGTCATTTTTCTTTGTATCATTTCCAAAAAAGTTGACAAACTGGATGGATACGTAAAAGCTATTCTTTGGTTGCCATCACTTCGACATGTGTAAAAAATATATTGTGACGTTTCATTTCTTATAGCTTTTTCAAATTGATCATTTTTTATATACCGCAATGGACGATTCCATCGCTTATAGTCGAAAAGACGGGTCACAAGAGGTTTTTCAAACCAGAAGAAAATTGCTTCGTTTTCTTTGTTTTTGAGTATTTCTAACTTCGAATTTTCTTGATTCCCATCCAGATCAGAAGTTTCAGAAACTGGGCTATTGTTATAGCATGTCTCCTTAAAGTCAAAG